GCAAAGTATTAAGCTGTTTTTTTCACTCATATAACTATCTGGTTTAGTTCATCAACCCGAATGATGAATAAAAAATAAAATATAGATTCAACTCATGAAAATTCCTTCCTATAAATAAAACAAATAGAGTAAATTTTATGTCTCAACGAATCACACGTAGAGATATTGATAACACACATAGAGTTAATGGTATTTCATAACTAATTGATTGAGCAGCAGCCCGTAAACCACCTAAAAAAGAATATTTATTATTTGATCCATAACCTGACATAAGAAGGCCCACGGGAGCAATACTTGAAATGGCAATCCATAAAAAAACACCAATACTGACATCGGCTAGAACAAGGCGATATCCAAAAGGAATTACTAAATAACTTAGTAGAATTGATGTGACTGCTATGGATGGTCCGATACTGAATAAACGAGTATCTCCTCTTGATGGAAGAAGATTCTCTTTGAAAAGTAATTTTGTACCATCTGCTAAAGCTTGAAGAATTCCCAAAGGCCCGGCGTATTCAGGGCCAATACGTTGTTGTATCCCCGCAGATATTTCTCTTTCTAACCAAACAATTACTAGTACACCTATTGTGATTCCTAATACAGGAGTAAAAATAGGGACAAGCATCCATATGATCTCATATACCTCTTTTAAGGATTCCAATCTAAAAAAAGAATTGATAGCTTGTACTTCTGTTGTATCTATTATCATTTTAACGATCAACTTCTCCCATAATGATATCTATGCTACCTAGTATTGTCATAATATCAGCCAATTTCATTCTTTTAACTAATTGAGGAAGGATTTGCAAATTGATAAAACCCGGTGGTCGTATTTTCCATCTCCAAGGAAAAACACCCTTATCTCCTATCAGAAAAATTCCTAATTCTCCTTTTGGGGCTTCGACTCTCACATAAAGTTCTTGCTTTGACAATTCAAAAGTAGGAGAAGGTTTTTTACTGATAAATCGATAGTCAAAATCATTCCATTCGGGATCCCATACTTTATCAAAGCGCCGGATTTCTAAATTCTCATAGGGCCCCCCCGGAATTCCTTCTAAAGCCTGTTGAATAATTTTTATTGATTCTGTCATTTCACTGATTCGTACTAAATAACGAGCTAATGAATCCCCTTCCTTTTGCCATTGAACTCCCCAATCAAATTCATCGTAAGACTCATAATGATCAACCTTCCGAAGATCCCATTGTATTCCGGAAGCTCGTAGCATTGGTCCCGATAAACCCCAATTTATTGCCTCCTCTCCGCCAATAATACCTACTCCCTCAACTCGCTCTAAAAAAATAGGATTCCGTGTAATAAGCCTTTGATATTCAGTAACTCTTGTTAAAAAATAATCACAAAAATCCAAACATTTATCTATCCAGCCATGAGGTAAATCAGCAGCGACTCCTCCAATACGAAAATAATTATGCATCATTCGCATACCGGTAGCAGCTTCGAATAGGTCATATATTAATTCTCTTTCTCGAAAAATATAGAAGAAGGGGGTCTGTGCGCCAATATCTGCCATAAAAGGGCCAAGCCATAACAAATGCGAAGCTATACGGCTTAACTCTAACATAATGACTCTGATATAGCTGGCCCTTTTAGGCACTTGAATATTGCCTAACTGCTCTGGGGCATTTACAGTTATTGCTTCAGTGAACATAGTAGCTAAATAATCCCAACGTGTTACATAAGGTAAATATTGTATAATTGTTCGGTTTTCCGCAATTTTTTCCATCCCTCTATGTAAATAACCCAATATTGGTTCACAGTCAATAACATCTTCACCATCTAGAGTAACAATGAGTCGAAGAACACCGTGCATTGATGGGTGTTGAGGACCCATATTGACTATCATAAGGTCATTTCGTGTAGCTGGTGCAGTCATAGGTTTTTTCCCGATTCATTCTTCCATGAATTGCTGAAAGCGAAAAGAGGTTCATCAAAATTTAAGCGACAATTCAAAACGACTCTTCAAATTAATGATTTTTTGTTTCTCGAATCTCCAATCGGCCGATTAATTCTTTATAACGTACTCTATTTTTTTTTGACAAATAGGCGAGCAGCCGTTGACGTTTTCCTAGAATTTTACGCAGACCTCTCTGAGATAAATAGTCTTTTTTGTGCAATTCCAAATGTGAAGTAAGTCTCCGTATCCTATTGGTGAAACTCACTACTTGAAATTCAACAGACCCCTTATTGTCTTCGTTTTCCTCTTTCAAAATAATTGCACTGAATAGATTTTTTATCATACAAAAGCTCCTTCTACCCTTTAATTTACATATAAATATATTTAATTTTATCGATCAGTAATAATAATATTAGTCATTTTAATGTAGTAATTAATATACACAAGAATTTGAATTTATTTATGGACTTCCAATTTCATTAATCAAATTTGAATTTGAGTTGGACAGGGATAAAAAAAGAGATGGTACGTTTTTACACTCACAACGTCAAATAATTTAGACCTAAAATTCGGAATATTCTGTAGATTCGTTTATTTTATAGATTTTATCCAAACAAATTGATACGTCATTGATTTTGTATTAAATAAAAAAGATCTATATTAGACTGGGACGTAAGACAGGGTATATGTTCATCTGTTTGCTTTTCTATATGATACAGAATAGATAGGAAAAATGTACCATCAACCTATTTTGAATTGTGGATATATTCTTAACATACTAAAACGGCTTCCATTATTGGTATTAAACCAATATCTATTCATACAAGCTAAGTCTTCTAATCGATAATTAGGCCAAAGAAATAACTTTAATTTAATTAATTCGTTTTTATTTCTATCAAGATGTTTTTTTTGATCCAAAAAAGGATTCCTGCTTTTTATGTTCTTCTTGTTACAAAATACTGGATTTTTATCCACACTATTTAGATTCTTTGAGTTGAAAGAAATTAGAATTCTCAATTCTCTACGACGTCTAGACGATAAAATCTTTTCAGGAACGATAAAATCATAATGTTTTTTGTCTCTCTTTCGAATTATTATTTGATATCTTGGGATAGATTCATACAATTTTTTTTTATTGATATATCTCTGTTCTCGATATCTTTGAGGAGTTTGGTACTTACTCTTATGAACCAACGATATACCTACGGTTTGATACATAATAAAGTATCCGTCGTTTTTTACAGACAAACGGATAGGATCGATAAAAAATATCCCCTTTTTATTCAATTCTATAGGAGTCAATTTTTTTCGAATCACCATTATATCCAGATTTAATTCTTTCCTTTGAATAGACGATATAGTAGTATCTCTTGGATTTCTCAGTCCAAGCAAGTAACAATATATCTTGATATTATTGATCATTCTTTCAGTTAAATTCGGAATTAAACCATCGTCTATTATCCATTGAAAAAGCAAATAGTGTTTCCGTAAGAAAATAATTTCTGGTCTCATCTTATTCCGGATCTTATATATTTTTTTCATTTTTTCTTGGTTTTGTGCATATGATCTAAGGCCTCTTCGTCCTGCGGGTTCTTTTTCTTCTTGATTTCGATTCATTAATTCAGAATATAATTTTTCATTCGATGGTCTAAAAAAATTCCATTTTTTCTTTTCATTAATGTTTTTCTTTTTATTTAAATTTAAAAGAAGTAATTTGCTTGGTATAATCCATGGTTTTGTTTTGTATACATTATAAAGTGGCACAAATTCTGGGAAGAACGTAAGTTTCAGATTTGTCGATATTGGGTTTAGGATTTCTTCATTCATTTCCATCCAATCAAAAAAAAGTTTCTTGTCATTGATTGGATTTCTTTCTAAATCTTGATGAATCGTCAGATAAAAAATATCGTTTTTATCCATTTTCTCAATTTTTTGGTAATTCTTACTTCCAAGCTTAGTATTTATATTACTGTTATAATCCATTTTGGTCCAGGCCTCAATATCTTTTTTTTGTCTTATAAAAAAATTGAGAATTGTCCAATCAAAATATTTTCTATCTGGCTTTTTTTGCATATACATAATATCACCCTTTTTTAGATAATGATTTTCTAGATAATGATTGATAGGAATTTCCTCCAGGTTTTCAAATAAATTTTGTTTATAATTGTTATAATTAAAAGTAATTTTTTGGTTGTTTTTTAATTCTGATAGTGATCCATAAATAATATATGAGGACTTCTTAATTTCAGAATTAATATATTTATATGATAAAAGATCATATATATAGTATTTTGGAAAATTATCTTTTTGGTTTGGTAATGGATATACTTTAAAATCCTTTTGTTTTTTGTGATAAAGTAATGGGTCTTTTTCATACGAATTCCTTTTTGTTAAATCTTTATTTGGGGTCATACCACCTTCATTTATTGTAGTTCGCCATTTTTTTGGTATTAATCCAGACCATCTAATCTGAGATAAATTGTATTGATAATGACCTCTTAACCAGCTTTTCCATTGATTCGTTTCAGAACTTGAAAGTTTCGTATGTCTTAATTCGGAATTAAATATTCCTTGTGTTACAAAATAATTTTTTATTGCAGTCTTAAGAAAAAAGGGAGTTCCATGATACTCAAAAATAGATCTTAACTTATACAAATTAATAACTTGGGTTTGTGATAATTTGTAAAATACATATGCTTGCGATAAGGAGGATAAGTCAAAAAAAAGACGTGAATTTCTCTTACTATTTTTAATATTGTAAAGTGCACTTTTTAGAGTCGAAATAAAGTTAATTTCTTTTTTTTTTTTTTTTATTTCTTGGTTTGTTTTATTATTGTAAATGTATTTATCAAAACAAAAATTTCTTGATTCAAGAAGGAGTTGTGTAGGAATTCTGGCAATATGAATGATACATAGAAAGATATCGATGTATATTCTTTTAATGAAAATTTTTATAAACAAATCTAATTTATAGATTAATCGAGTGCTTCTTCTTTTTATTTTTAAGATTTTAAAAAAAAATTTTGGTGATTTTTCTTTTCCATTAAAACTTGTTTTGTTAGGACTACTTCTTTTCTGGGGGTTACC